TTACCCGACCCCGTACATCTGTAACAGTCACAATGGTATTGTTGAAACTTGCTTGAACATGAATAACTCCCTTTGGTATTCTACGTGTATTTTTACGTGAACCACTACGCCCATTCCTACGTGAACCCGTTCTTGCTATAGATTTTGCCATACTTTATCATCGAAATCAGAGATATATGGATATATCCATTTCATCTTAAAGGAGACCTTCCATTTTTCATTGGATCGGATCCTTTATGTTAGAGAGTCCTTTTTTTTAACAAGATTAGCCCTGTCTTTGTTTATGTCTCGGGTTGGAACAAATTACTATAATTCGTCCCCGCCTACGGATCAGTCCACATTTTTCACAAATTTTACGAACGGAGGCCCTTATTTTCATAGTTGTCGTTCCTTAACTTAATTCCGAATATACTTTTGGATTGGAAGAAAATAAGTTTCTTGAAATTTGAAACCTCGAATTCTAGCTCCATGAGGGGTATGTTGAAGTTGAAAAAAAACCACCTAATCTTTCGAATCCTTGTTGCGGGGAGTCTATAAGTTATACGTTTTCTGGTTCAAGCATAACATAAAGATTTACTTCAATTTTGACTGCTATTATACGTATCAAACTAAAACTCCGTGGAATACTTCCTGAAACATAACCTAGAATTAGATCTTCATTATCTAAATGAAACCTGAACATACCATTAGGAAGTGATTCAGTAATTTAAGCTTCATGAATAATTTTTTTTGTTCTTTCATTTTAGCATTCTAGGTAAAACCCCTAGAAGTATCAACTAATGTAGGAAGAGTGATATCAACTACTCCGCCCCTTTTCGTTGACAAATAGGAAATTCCGAATACAATTCGGAAATCATAAAGATTACCATATATAACACAAAATTTCTCCGCCGATTCCTTGTAGTCGAGCCTCTCGGCCTGTCATTATACCTCGAGAAGTAGAAAGAATTACAATTCCCATCCCGCCTAGAATTCTAGGAATTCGTTGATAGTTAGAATAGATTCGTAGGCCAGGTCTACTAATCCGCTTTAAATTAAAAATAGTTCTAGATGGTCCTTTCCTATTCCTTCTATGTCGTAGGGTTAAAACCAAAAAATCTTTGTTGTTTTCCTGATGTTTTCTCACGTTTTCGATAAAACCTTCTCGTAAAAGTATTTTAACAATGTTTTCGGTGATGTTAGTAGATGCTATTCGAACCGTCCCTTTTCTATTCATGTCGGCATTTCGTATAGAAGTTATTATGTCAGCAATAGTGTCCCTACCCATGATAAACTAAAATTATCCTTTCCTCCCATTTTTGATATAATCAACATGCTTTTATTTAAATTTATTTTATTTATTTCTATTTATTATTTCTATTTATTTAAATAGTATTTAACTATTTATTTAAATAGTATTTAAATCTTTAATTATGTTAAATAAAGGTATATGCGTGAGATACAATCTAATTTCATGCAAATACTATGTATAATATAACTATCATCTTATAATACCTCAGGTGCTAATGAAACTATTTTAGTGAAACTTAACTGTCTCAATTCTCGGGCAATCGCACCAAAAACTCGAGTTCCTTTTGGATTTCCTTCTTGATCAATAACAACTGCAGCGTTGTCATCATATCGTATTATCATACCGTTGTCACGTTTAAGTTCTTTACAAGTACGTACAATTACAGCTCGGATCACTTCTGATCTTTCTAGAGGCGTATTTGGTAATGCTTCCTTGATCACAGCAACAATAATGTCACCGATATGAGCATATCGTCGATTACTAGCTCCGATGATTCGAATACACATTAATTCTCGAGCCCCGCTGTTATCCGCTACATTCAAATGGCTTTGAGGTTGAATCATATCATTTTTGAATCTGTTCTTTCAATGCAAAGCAAAGAGTGAAGGAAAAAAAAGAAATATTCTTTGTCAAAAAAAAAAAAGAAACCTGCAATTGTTTTTTTATACCCAAGACTTTTTTCTTTGGTTCTACGTTCCTATCTATCCCGAAATAATGAATTGAGTTCGTATAGGCATTTTTGAGGCCGCTATTGAAATAGCCTTTCTGGCTATATTTTCTGCTACTCCGCCCATTTCATAAAGTATTCTACCAGGTTTAACGACAGCTACCCAATATTCGGGAGATCCTTTACCCGAACCCATACGTGTTTCTGTAGGTCTTACTGTAACTGGTTTGTCTGGAAATATACGGACCCATATTTTTCCACCACGCCGCACATTTCGTGTCATTGCTCGTCGCCCTGCTTCTATTTGTCTAGATGTGATCCAAGCCGGTTCAAGTGCCTGAAGAGCATATTTGCCGAAAGAAATACGATTGCCTCGATAAGATATCCCTTTCATTCTTCCTCTATGTTGTTTACGAAATCTGGTTCTTTTGGGGTTATAGTTGATGCTTCTTTTTCAATTCCATCTCTACTACAAAACCGGACATGAGAGTTTCTTCTCATCCGGCTCCTCGCGAATTAAAAGATTCAAATTTAATGAAAAT